TCTTTGGCTGATAGGTACTTTAACTGGTATTCTTGTGATCGGTTTAATAGGCATTTTTTTTTACGGCTCCTATTCCGGGTTGGGTTCATCTCTGTAATACTGTAATAATAATATGAACCAGATTAGATTGTAGACATGAAAGCGTAAGAACTCAGCGGGGCCTTACCCCGCCGAGTTCTTAACTCTTAGAGCGAGACTTTGATCTGATGTTTCAAACCACTTTATTGTATTCCTTTTTTTTTATTATAATGTTTTTGAATAATTTAATCTATTGACTGATTCATAGTTTCTGTCGTTCCTAACATAATATTCACTATTATATCAATATTTTAAATATGAAGCAACAAGAAAGGAGGAATCCATCGATTTTTTGAATAATCTAATACGTATGGATTTATCCATATGAAACATCCTGCAAATAATTTTCTTTTTAGACTCAACTATTTAGACTAAATTCAAACAAATAAGAAATAGAAAAAAAACTGTAATGAGATAATAAAGAAATAATTGGATATGCGTAAAGATCTAATCCGCTTTTCAGCCAAAACAAAACACAAAACAAGAGAAGTCTTTTTTTGTTATTTTCCTAAGTTATAAGTTGAAATGAGTTTAAGAAGTTCTATTTGTTCAATTATACCCGGAAAATAAAACAAGGAAAAGGAATAAGAATCTTTGGAAAACAAAAGAAAAAATCATGATCCCGATACAAGACGACACAAGAAAATCCTTTTCTTGTGTCGTCTTGTATCGAATCGAATAGACGATTAGAAAGACTAAGAATAAAAGAATAATAATACTTTCTATAAATAGAAATCTTTTTTACTTTCTTTTTTCCCGTCCTTGCCTTGTATTCTATTCCTTTGTACTTTGTATTTGTATACTTCTTTTCTATCATTAGAAATGGTATAATTAGGAATGGTATACAAGTAATAAGTTTCAGACATCCCGCAAAATAAAAAAGAGTAAAAGAGTCTAAAAAAAACAAAGAAAAGACTTATATAATTTTTTGAATCATATATCAGTCTATCAATCAACAAGAATTTGGCACTTTTACCAACTTTATTTTAAGGAATCTCTAGATCTAGAAATTCATTTCGTACAACTGAACCTTTTCAAACTGTTTCTTTTTCAGAACCAAAAAGATTTGTGCCAAAATTACAGATGCCAAGAAGAACAGAAGGCCTTGGACTCGTAATGGATCTTGAAGCACTATTTCTGTGTCTCCCTGACCAAAACCTCCTACATTTGGATTACTTGTTAATGGTTGATCAAGCTTGATGGATTCACCTTCTGAAACAAGAAGTTCTGGTCCTGGAGGTATAATATCAACCACTTGACGTCCTTCTGATGCATCAACTATGGTTATTTCATATCCCCCTTTTTCTTTACGTGCTATTCTGCTTACTATACCAGCAGATGTAGCATTATAAACTGTATTGTTACTCTTGTTACCATCAGGATAAATCTGACCCCTTCCTCTGTTCCCACCTACATATATGGGATATTTTAAGAAATGAACGTCTTTTTTCGTAGCAGGGTCGGGGGAAAGAATAGGAAAGACGATTTCACTATATTTCTGACCGGGAACAGGACCTATCACAAGAATATTTCTTTTATTAGGACGATAAAACTGAAAAGAAAGATTGCCCATCTTTTCTTTTATTTCGGGAGAAATACGATCGGGTGGGGCTAATTCAAATCCCTCGGGTAAAATAATAACAGCTCCTACATTCAAAGCCCCCTTTTTACCATTAGCAAGAACTTGTTTCAGTTGCATATCATAAGGAATTCGAACAACTGCTTCAAATACAGTATCAGGAAGTACAGCTTGCGGAACTTCAATATCCACGGGCTTATTAGCTAAATGGCAATTGGCACATACAATTCGACCAGTTGCTTCTCGTGGATTTTCATAAACCTGCTGCGCAAAAATGGGATATGCATTTGAAATAGATGCTCGAGTTATTACATATATCATGATCGATACATAAATGGATCGAGTCATCTGTTCTTTTACCCAAGAAAAAGTCTTTCTATTTTGCATGGTCCAATCATTGATCCCCGGAATTTATACAATAAATTTGATAGGTAGCTAGTAGAATTCCCTATCCACAAGTTTGCCATTGTATTGATTATACTGAAAGAATTGTACTAGTGGAATATAGTATGAATACCTTGAATTGAAAAGGTAGAAGTATAAAGAATAAGTAAGATGAAAAATGATTTATTTCTACACTTTCTTTCTACACAAAGAAAGGTTATGATTTTATTGATATCAAAAGATCTAATGAATTATTCATTCATTGAATGATAAATTACTACAAGCGAAGGAGATACACGATTTAAAAAATGGAAGATCCAATATTTCACAATTGTATCTAGAATCACTGGAAAAGTGGAAACAAGACCAGATATAATCTGATCATTCTGAGCCAATCCAAAATCATTGTAGATCGAACCAATCATTAGTTCCCAACCATGGGTCGAGTGAAATCCGATCCATAAATCAGTAACTAAAAGAATCGAAAAAGCTTTGATTGTATCACTTAAGTTATAGAGAAATTCCTGAATCCAAGAATTGAAAATGAAAAGTTCTTTATTACCCAGAAAAAAATAACCACTTAGAATAGCGAAACAGATTAGATTTGTAGAGAAATGCAAAATGATATGGAAATGAGATTCATTTTGTCTTTGGACCAATTGTATTGTTTCCTTGTGCATTCCTATATGAAGCCTTTGCATATGTGTTTCCGAGTACTCCTTTATCATCTCGTCCAACAGGAATAGTTCTTCTAATTCCATAAATTTTTCTAGAACATTTTTATCTTGAATATCATTCAAAGGGATTTCGGATTGCCTAGTATTCCACCAATTAATAACCCAAGTTTCTAGACATTTATTAAATGAGAGAGAAACCCACCAGGGCAAAAAGATTATAGACACAAGATATGGGAGGGAAGCCAATGCTTTCTTTTTTTTCATTCTGTATCCGTGATGTGAATTGTTAATGAACCTGTTTCATTGGTCGATTCTATCTGAGATTTCTATGAAGTACGAAAGCGTAGGGATAGGGTATCAATTCAAAGGCCTAAAAAGAGGAATTATGTTTTACGAAAACAAAAGACATGTTAGGATATTTGATGAATCTAGACTTATTTATTTATTACTTCTTAGACCTTTTACTAGTCTAAAGAGTGAAGCCAGACGCCATGTGTATGCGTATACAAAAGAGTTATTGTTCCATATACGTCTTCCCACTTTTGAGATGTATTAAGTTTCTTCTCTCATGCTGAGATTTATTCTTCAGTTCATTTCAAAATACTTCAATGGGTACGCGCAAGAAATAGGCCAATTCGGCAGCTTTTTGTTCAATTTCTCGTGGAGTCAAATCCTCATCAGTACGGGTCAAGGGAATGGCTCCTTGACCCTTGATTTCCATATAAAGGACACGACGAGGAAAAAGACCCTCTCTCACCTCCATTCTGATTGATTGGATATCTTTCAGAAAAAAACGAAGGAAGATGCGACGATCTCTTCCAGGGAATCCCCAACGAAAAAGGGACATTATCCCTTCTTTTCTATCGAATCGGTCATAACCACTACCTACATTCCATGAAATTGTGCACCACAAATAAGAACTAATGAATAGACCTGCGATCCCATAGAAAGACATCACGATCCCTTGTGGGAAAAAAAGGATTTGCTGAGACGGAAATACGGATATCAGATTTTTACCAAGATAACTGGAAGTTCCAACCACTAAGAATCCTAGTGAACCTAAAAAAAGGATACAGGCCCAGCAAAAATTACTTGTTTTTCGAGACCCCGTTATAAGTTCTATCCATATATGTTCTGATCGCCAGTTCATACTATACTAGATCCAGTTGCATTCGATTGGAATTGAGAGAATAACCCAAATGGATTTGACTTGACTTTTATTGCTTGATCCCGAAGTAACTTTCATCAACTAGCAGCATTCCGACAGGAACCATTAGGAATAATTGGTTAGACACATTGAGTTTCTATTGAAAATATTTTTCAAAAAAGATTTGCTGATCATTTTTAATTTCATCATTTAATTGATTAAGCTATAACCGCATATACATGCATTAATGCCGTATATTATGCATCGGCATACATAACAAAACAACTCTTCCATTTGTTTTCGGAAAGGCCAAATATCATATATCCTACCGTATTACATTAAAAAAAGTATCTGTATGATGATCCAGTGTTGAAATAAATTGATGAGATTTCATCGTATTTAGACAATCTTATTTCTTTGGACATAAAGAGATAAAGAAGCCATTGCGATTGCCGGAAAGACTAGGCCCACTAAAGGAACAAAAATAGAGGGAAAGTTCAAATCTATCATAGAATGGGTACCTCAATTTCATATTTGTACCTATTAGAAATTCTAATTATAAAGATATATTCTAATAAGTCTATCTATTAATTCTTAATCTATTAATATTAAAATTAAAAAGAAATTAGAAAGAATATTAAGATAATATTAATATGAAGTATTTAATAATAAATAACAAATGTAGAACTCAATGAAGTATACCTATTCCTCTTTCGACACGAATATGTATGAGAATCCCTTTTACTAAATTGGATTCTTCTTCTCCCATCCTTATCTTCATCGTCTTTCTATCTTTACCTTTCAAAACAAAAAAGGTGTTTTGAAAGGTAAAGATAGAAAAGAGTTTCTTATGAATTTCTGATTTTAACCAATCTTATCCAACAAACAGGGATTCCTAGTGAAAAACCGGGGGTTCTCGCTAAATAAAAAGAACTTCTATATTCTTCTTATTTGTTATTTGAATATTTCTCTTTTCTTTATTTGATTTGAGATTTCTTTTTCTTTAGTATTTTCTATTTTATTTTCCTTTTTTCGATATATTTTTTTATCTCTTTTTCGTTGTTCTATATATGAATAATGAATATGTCAAAAGAACGGAGAAAATCATTTTTATTTCCCTAATTTCTCGGAAGGAGAAAGAAATTCTTTTTTATCTTGTCGATAGAGGGATGCTTATTCCTAATCAGGAAGAGAGATAGAATAAAAAAAGGATCCGGGGCAAAAAGTCATTATCCAAAACTTCTGACTCTTACTACACTTATAACTTATGTCTCCAAAGAAAACACCATCTTCTTAGTTTTTTTTTCATTCTAATGAACTTCGCTACAAATAAAAATAACTGAAGCTAGTGTTATACTTCCATTTGAAAATGTTGAAAATGAAGAATTTCAATCTTTTTGAAATTTTTTTTTTAATCTTGATTCAAGGGAAGGAAACCGTGTAGCTGAAATAACTCATTCAGAACACCTTTTAAAGGATTACGTGGTACAATTGGGTCGAATAAGCCCTTATGGAATAAATACTCAGCCACTTGTAAACCGTCGGGTACTGTCTTTTTCAATGTTTGTTCAATTACTCTTTTACCCGCAAACGCAATGTAGGCATTAGGTTCAGCAATAATGATATCTCCCAACATACCAAAACTTGCTGTAACTCCGCCAGTTGTAGGAGATGTAAGGATTGATACAAAAAATAACTTTTTATTTGATTGATAATCATATGAAGCAGAAGATATTTTAGCCATTTGCATTAAGCTCAAAGCCCCTTCTTGCATGCGTGCTCCTCCAGAAGCACACACAATAATGACAGGTAGAGATCGATTAGTAGCATACTCGATCAAACGGGTGATTTTCTCACCTACTACGGATCCCATACTACCTCCCATAAACTGAAAATCCATAACTCCAATTGCTATGGGAATACTGTTTAGTTGACCTACGCCCGTTTGAACAGCTTCAGTTAAACCCGTTTTTGTTTGATAAAAAGAAATGCGATCTATATAAGGTTCCTCCTCTGAATGAAATTCAATGGGGTCTATTGAATGAAATTCAATGGGGTCTATAGAGACCATATCTTCATCCATAGGTTCCCAAGTGCCAGGATCTATAAAGAGTTCAATTCTATCTGAACTACTCATTTTCAAATGATATCCGCAGTATTCACAAATATTCATTTTTGAACTAAAAAATTTTTTATAATTTAATCCATAACAATTTTCACATTGAACCCATAACTGTTTGTATTTTGTATTTAGATCGAAATCATTAGATTTTTCTATTCTATTGAAATAACTGCTACTAGTTTTGATACTAGAATTTCCATTTTCAATACTACTTGTACTTTCCGTACAATTTTCAATACTACTTGTACTTTCCGTACAAATGAAACTAGAAATGTAACTGTCGATATCACTGTAAATGTCACTATTAAGACTGATTTCAAAGCGAAGATAACTATCAATGCAACTATTAATGTGATTATTCCAATTAGATTGAGTATCATACATGGAATAATAAGAATAGTAGTAATTACTATTATTAGACCCACTTTTCAAATAACTAGGTAGTTCACTCAAAAAAGAACTAGCATTGTCAATATCAAAAATCTGATTTTCAATATCAAAATATACAGAATAAGTGTCACCATTACTATTTCTAACTAAAAACGTATGATCAGAGATCAAACTCCAAAGATTCCTCCTATCAAATAAAGAATTTAGATAATGAATATTACTGAAACTATAACTGTCCCAACTAGGAATCTTTTTATCCGCATCTTTTCGAATAGTTTCTTCACTTCCACTGGTATGTCCAAGAGCATCAAGACCATCCATTGATTTACTTAGTCCACACTTCTGTTCTAACTTCTTGTTAGACAACATTGAATTGAACCAATATTTTTTCATAGATTATTTATGCCCCTATTTTATGAAACCCTAATACTAATAGATGAATAGTCATTCGATGAAGAAAAAATCATTTTACTATTTCTTTTTTTTCTTTCTCATCAGAATTCAAATAAAGCATATGATCCAATGTTAATGAAAAACGAGCGAGTCTTTAAAAGAAAGGATTCTCTTTTTGAGGAATCCGGTGAATCATTTCAATATTATGATAGAATCTTTTCCTCAAAAAAAAATATATAAAGAAAGGTTTCTCTCATGTCAAACTTTCAATTCTCATCAAAAAGATACATAGTTGTTTCTTCCCATAAATTAAAAATAAATTATCGTCTCGTAGAATCTCGTGTTATATAGTCAAATAAGAAAATTAGTCAAAAATTTCTATTACAACAGGGAACGAAAAAGACAATATACAGGATAGGGGTAGAAGAGATCCTTCCCTTGGCTTGATCTATGGCCTGAAACTAAGGAATATAAAATGATTCAACAATCCAACCCCAAGGGATCCATAATTCAGCCTATAGCTCTAACAATAAATAAAAGAATAGAAACAATAAATAAAAGAATAGATAAGGTGTTTAGTCTTCCTTCGATTTTATCTTCTTATTTTTAGATTTTGTATATACTTGTATATTGTATATCGTGTAAGGTCTGTACATAGAAAAGATATATGCAAATACACAAAGACCTTCATAGTTCATAGTATAGGATTAGTATAAGATGTTTATTCTTT